GAATTTATTATTTATTATATATATTTTATATAAATGAATATATTCTAATTATTAGAAATTGAAATCCATTTTGAGTATCTTTATATATTTCTATTCTTGTATGAATAGAGGAGGGTTTTCCTCTTTTCTTAGAGAGTTCGAATAGAACAAGTAGTCAGATGTAAGATAATTTCTAGAAATTTCCATCTCATATCAAGGTTTAGAATAGATCGGTGTTGGTATATTCCTTTTATTAATATCCAGGCTGAGGAGTTTCTATTGATTGAATAGTGAAAGTGAATACAGAAAGAGAATACTACCCCCCCCTTTTGTGATGTGGTTTGCTAGGTTTCGGGAAGGTATACAAAGACAAAAGCCTAGTTGACGTTTTTGACAATGTTTACAATGAAACTTACCAAATATAGTTGTTTTTAAAACTTTAGATTCTACACAAAGAAAGCAGGTCATTCCTATACTAGAGGGAGAGTATCACTAACTTTCTGATTGTGGACAGAAAAGGAGGAAAATTTATATGGAATTCAACTCCGAAGATTCATGAAGCAAATAAGTTTGTTTAGCCACACGATTGGATAAATATCCATTGAGCCCATTAAAATGAATTGAAATGTGTTTTTGCTTTCATTTTTATGTTCGGCTTTAAAAGATACTCGTGACCGGGCTTATAGAAAGAATTTAGGAATACTTTTTTTGATGAAAAAACTGGTCGGTTACAAGCAACAAACTAGAATGGGTAAATTAAAATTATACAATTTTTTTTTATTTTCCTTTTTTAGGGCTCTAGGGCTATACGGACTCGAACCGTAGACTTTCTCGGTAAAACATATCAAACTTTTTATTATCAAAATGATCTGAACTGTTTCAAAGACCCAACATGCAATTTTTTGTGCATTGGGCTCTTTCATTAACTGATATTTCTATCAGTTAGTCCGCCATATTTTTTTTTGATAGAAAAATAGGAGATGGCTCCATGTGCTCTGAGTCATTATTTTATTTTAATTCTGATCCAGGAACACTACCAAAGTGTTTCAAAGGGGGTATCTTGACGTAGGTCTGCCTCTGGCCTAGATTAACCTAAATTAGATGAAGTCTCTATCGCTCTGCTTAAAAATGAAATATGAAACTTCATACACCTTAAAGTTCATAGGGCGAAAAGATCTTTTTTTGAGGTCCTTGTACTCATTATGCCTAGCATTGAATAGACATTTACCTTATCAATATCTCAAATCAACGATGGGGCCTGTTTGGCACCTAAAAGGGACAAGACTGAACCCCTTGTCAGGCTATTGTTCTCTTGTTCCCTCAAAGTTATGGAGTAAGACATCGATTTCTCAATAAGATAAATTCTTTTGATTGCATGATGGACCCCCCTGAAAAACATTGGCGCGCGTGTAAACGAGGTGCTCTACCTAACTGAGCTATAGCCCTTAGTGCTTGTAATACCTATTTTATTATGTAGATAATTTCTTGTCAAGATGAATATTCCACGATCCAAGATCATAGTTCTTTGATCTGTTTGCGCGTTATTGCTTATAAGTAATATTCTATTTATAATCCATCGATGGGATGGGTCCCATTTGGTTTTCTTTGTGAAGATAAACGGCCTACTTAACTCAGTGGTTAGAGTATTGCTTTCATACGGCGGGAGTCATTGGTTCAAATCCAATAGTAGGTAGAACTTATTAGATCCCACCGACTCCGGTCTCTAATAAGTTTTTATATCCATTTGCTTTTATTGATATTTATTTTGTATCTTTTCTATTTCTTTTTTTTTTTGTTGGATCAAAATAGAATTACGTCTGATTTAATTCTGTCGAGTGAATACAATAAAATCAAATAAAAAAATAGACCAAACCTCTTTTGATTATTCGGACACACCAACTAGTTCCGAAATCTCATTGATCGTCTCGACTCGTGTCCTAGCTCGTCGGAGAGCTAGATTTGCCTCAATTTTTTGTCTCTTTCCTTCAGCTTTTCTTAAATTAGCTTCTGCTATTTCAAGAGTTTGCCGGGCTTCTTGTGAATCGATGTCACTACCTTTCTCCGCATCATTTACTAAAACAGTGATCTCATTATTACCTATTCTAGCAAAACCTCCCATCAAAGCCATCGTTAACCATTGGCCATCAAGACGTATTTTCAAAATACCTATATCGACGGCTGTAGCAACAGAGGCGTGATTTGGTAATACGCCAATTTGACCACTATTAGTAGATAAAATGATTTCGTTCACTTTTGAATTCCAAACGGTTCGATTAGGGGTCAGTACACAAAGATTTAAGGTCATTTATTCGAATTGCTCTCCATTTCTAAGTTCATAGCCTTCGCGGTAGCTTCATCGATGTTACCTACCAAATAAAAGGCCTGTTCAGGAAGACTGTCTAATTCTCCGGAAAGGATCAACCGAAACCCTCTAATTGTTTCTGCTAAACCAACATATTTTCCTGGAGAACCAGTAAAAACTTCTGCTACGAAAAAGGGTTGTGATAAGAAACGCTCAATT